AATCAAATCAAATAAGGGAAAAATCTTGTTTTTTTTTTCACATCCATTCTTTACATAACATAAATATTGTTAAGAACCTTCCAATATAAAAACAAAAGGGTTTGTGACGCCCAACTGGACTCCCGAGCAAATCGGAAATATCCTTTATCTCATACTACTCTTTCGATACATAATCTAATTTTTTGACAATGCAAAAATTTCTCATATCGAATTCGAAGTGCCATGCTATTATTACTTAATATTCATATTTCATAGGGCGAAGGCATAGTCTTCTTTTTTCTCTCAAATAAAAACCTCATTGGCGCCAAGCGTGAGGGAATGCTAGACGTTTGGTAATTTCTCCCCCGACCAGGATAAAAGATCCCATTGAAGCGGCTAACCCCATGCATATTGTATGGACATCTGGTCGCACAAATTGCATAGTATCATAAATAGCTACTCCAGGTATTACCCATCCGCCGGGAGAGTTTATAAACAAATACAGATCCTTGGTATCATCTTCGATACTGAGATATATCATAAGACCAATAAGTTGATTTGAGATCTCGCTATCAACTGCTTGACCTAAAAAAAGTAATCTTTCTCGATAAAGTCGGTTGATTAGGGTAGAAGTGTATCCCTCAGAAACCGTACATGCACCTTTTGATGCATACGGTTCAAAAAAATTGCGAAAACAAAAAAAGAATCAATGTATAGATTCCAGTCCTCTTTCTTTTCTCACTTTTCTCATAACAGGTTCTTTTTAAAAGGGTTTTTCTTCTTCAATAAACACGAGTTTTGACTCCTTTATTTTTTTATTTTATTTAATAAAGTAAATAGAATAAAAAAGTCACTAAACTCATCGAATTAACTTCTCATTGATGTATTGTTTCATCGAGATTTAATCCAAATCACGATGGTATTTTTTTGTTCCTGAGTGGGTCTCTTTCATCTTTTTAGGTTTATGCTCTACTCCGGGTAAAGATTTGCCCGATTTTGATTTGCACATATAGGACAAATGCCCCCCTTACCATTTCTTTTTGTTATGACTTTCTGCTTTTTTTTTTGAATTTTTTTTTCACACCTTCTACCAAGTATTTATTAACATTAACTCGCTTGACAAAGAAGCCAAATCGGAATCATTTATGATAGAACTAGTAATCATAGATATATTACCAATCAAATTGGGTTTTTCTAAACGGAGCCTGGATACTTCATTTTTTAGTTTTTTAGTCCAACCAAGCCAACCATAAATTATTCGAAGTAATATTAATCCCCCCAAAATAGATCTAATTGCACTTCACGCTCCAAATTTTTGATGATTCAATGAATCTTTCTTGGTTGGGCGAAACAGAGGATATCTCCATCCGGGAAGAAAACGGGGAAATCCCATACGACCCAATATGTCTGACAAGTCGCACTATACGTCAACCCAAGATGCATCTTCCTCTCCAGGACTTCGGAAAGGGACTTTTGGAACACCAATAGGCATTAAATGAAAGAAAAAAGAACTAAGTACTGTATTTCACTTTGATGTAGAAACGTAAGAATATTATTTTATTGTCTTTATAATATATATTGGCTTTTATCGTATTTATTTTATCCATGGATTAGAAAAAGTCATAAAGAAAAACAGGATGAATAAAGTCAAATTATTATGAATAGGGCGATGAAATGAATAAGTATGTACGCATTCGCTCATAAAAAATGGTATCAACCCCCATTGCGTATTGGTACTTATCGAGTATAGAATAAATCTGCTTCTCTTTGTTCCTACGAACAAAATTGTTCCATTATTTTATTACCAACAGAATAGAACATATATTAATCCCTGTTCTGAAATAATCACAAGGGAGGTCCATAGGATAGTCATAGTAGAGTCTTTTCCAATGCAATAAAGTTACGTAGTGTCTATTTATCTTTGATAAAGGGGTATTTCCATGGGTTTGCCTTGGTATCGTGTTCATACCGTTGTATTGAATGATCCCGGCCGGTTGCTTTCTGTTCATATAATGCATACAGCTCTGGTTGCTGGTTGGGCCGGTTCGATGGCTCTGTATGAATTAGCAGTTTTTGATCCTTCTGACCCCGTTCTTGATCCAATGTGGAGACAGGGTATGTTTGTTATACCCTTCATGACTCGTTTAGGAATTACCAATTCATGGGGTGGTTGGAGTATCACAGGGGGAACTGTAACGAATCCGGGTATTTGGAGTTACGAGGGTGTAGCTGGGGCACATATTGTGTTTTCTGGTTTATGCTTTTTGGCAGCCATCTGGCATTGGGTATATTGGGATCTAGAAATATTTTGCGATGAACGTACAGGAAAACCTTCTTTGGATTTGCCCAAGATCTTTGGAATTCATTTATTTCTTTCAGGAGTGGCTTGCTTTGGTTTTGGTGCATTTCATGTAACAGGCTTGTATGGTCCTGGAATATGGGTGTCCGATCCTTATGGACTAACGGGAAAAGTACAACCTGTAAATCCAGCATGGGGCGTGGAAGGTTTTGATCCTTTTGT